TCTTGAAGGATCAACTAATGTAATGACTAATATAATGTCGGAAGAATGCTATTAGAAACCCGTTCTTTTTCTTTTTTTTTCACAAAACAAATCTAAAATCCGGATAAAATTTGGATATCAGAAAGATTCCCATTTGGATATTTGGATATCAGAAAGATTACCATATATAACACAAGATTTCTCCACCGATTCGTTCTAATCGAGCTTCTCGGTCTGTCATTATACCCCGAGAAGTAGAAAGAATTACAATTCCCATCCCGCCTAAAATTCTAGGAATTTTTTGATAATTAGAATAGATTCGTAGACCGGGTCCACCGACCCGTTTTAAATTTAGATTCATTCTATACGGTCCTCTCCTATTCCTTCTATGTCGTAGGGTTAATTCCAAAAAATTTTTGTTGGCTTCCCCATGTTTCCTCACATTTTCAATAAAACCTTCGCGTAAAAGTATTTTAATAATGTTTGCGGCGATGTTAGTAGATGTTATTCGAACTGTTCCTTTTCTATCCATGTCAGTATTTCGTATATAGGTTATTATGTCAGCAATAGTGTCCTTACCCATAATAAATTTAAATTATCATTACCTCCTAATCTTGATATAATCAACATACTTTTTTTATGAATTAATTAATTATTTTAAATTTTATTATTTTAATAAGTTTTATTTTAATAAGTTTTAATAAATTATGAATTAACTATATTTAATTTAACTCTATTTAATAACTCTTAACTCTATTTAATTTAAAAAATTTTTAATAAATTTTAATAAATTATGAATTAATTATTTTAAGAACTAAATAATAAATTTATTACAGGTATATGCGTAAAACACAATCTACTAATTAATTTAAATTAAATTTATTTCATGTCACTATTCGAACTAAAGTAGATTATGATCTTATTTTAAATGTTATATTTCATCTTATCTTTTCTACTGCTTTATTATCTTTTCTACTGCTTTATCTTATAAAATTATCTTAGAAAACTTCAGGTGCTAATGAAATTATTTTAGTGAAATTTAACTGTCTCAATTCCCGTGCGATCGCACCAAAAATTCTAGTTCCCTTTGGATTCCCTTCTTGATCGATGACAACTGCAGCATTGTCATCATATCGTATTATCATACCGTTGTTACGTTTGAGTTCTTTACAAGTACGTACAATTACAGCTCTGATCACTTCTGATTTTTCTAGAGATGAATTTGGTAGTGCGTCTTTGATCACAGCAACAATAATGTCACCGATATGGCCATATCGTCGATTACTAGTTCTTATAATTCGAATACACATCAATTCTTTGGCTCCGCTGTTATCTGCTACATTCAAATGGGTCTGAGATTGGATCATATCCGTTTTTGATTTGTTATTTCAATGCAAAGAAAAAAAAAATAAAAAGAAATATTGTTTGTCCAAAATAAAAAATAGACTTGCAATTGTTTGTTTTCATTCCCAAGCTCTTTTTTCTTTTGATTCTATATATTTATCCCGACATAATGAATTGAGTTCGTATAGGCATTTTGGACGCTGCTATTGAAATAGCCCTTCTAGCTATATTTTCGGCTACTCCGCTCATTTCATAAAGTATTCTACCCGGTTTAGCGACAGCTACCCAATATTCGGGGGATCCTTTCCCCGAACCCATACGTGTTTCTGTAGGTCTTACGGTAACGGGTTTGTCGGGAAATATACGTACCCATATTTTTCCGCCGCGGCGCGCATTTCGTGTCATTGCCCGACGTCCCGCTTCTATTTGTCTAGATGTGATCCAAGCGGGTTCAAGTGCCTGAAGAGCATATTTACCGAAACAAATACGATTACCTCGATAAGATATTCCTTTCATTCTTCCTCTATGTTGTTTACGGAATCGCGTTCTTTTAGGGTTATAGTTGATGGTTCTTTCTCTACTCCATCTCTATTACAGAACCGAACATGAGAGTTTCTTCTCATTCAGCTCCTCGTGAATGAACTCATTCAAATAAAAGAATCTATCTATGTATGTAATTGATGAATAATATACTGAATCATGGGAATCTTTGAGATTTGACCTAATTTATTTACTTTATTCTTAATTTCATTTACTATTCATTTACTATTTACTAAAGTTAATTTAGTAAAGTTAATTTTTATTTACCAATTAATTTATACCAATTAATTTATTAATTCTAATTAGTTTATTAATTCTAATTAGTTTATTAATTCTATTATTAATTCTATTCAATATTTCTATTTTATTATTTCTATTTTATTATTTCTATTTAAGTTTTTTTTATTTAATTTTTTTATAAGTCTTTATTATTATGATCTTTATTATTATGATTTTATTATTATGATATTAGGTTCCTTAAAGTTTAGGAATCCAATAACATAATAATCTTCGCGGGCGAATATTTACTCTTTCAATATTTACTTTAATTTGTAGGGTTAACCCATCATCTCTCAGAATAAATAAATTGTTTCCTGGTTCGTTTCGCCATCCCGCCCAATAAATCATTAAGATTCAT